TTTTCTAAGATATCCGCGATTTCTCTCGATTTCTAATCCAATACACAAATGAATTGGTTCTGTCAAGCTAGCTATATGTTGTGTATTGTCGACGATTTCTACATAAGGAGGTAAGATGATATCTTGAGCAGTTACATATCCAGGACCCCTGACACAAATAGACGCGTCACAAGTTCCATATAGATTACTTCTCAATACAATTTCTTTCAAATTCATTAAAATTTCATGGACCGATTCTTGAATACCCGTTATAGTAGAATATTCATGGGGGACGTTCTCAGATTTTACACGTGTGATACATGTTCCTTCTATTTCTCCAAGCAAAGCTCTTCGCATCGCAATGCCTATTGTGTCGGCTTGGCCTTTCATAAGTGGAGACAGAATAAAGCGCCCATAATAAAGACGTTTACTGTCTGTTCTTGATTCAACACACTTCCACTGTAGTGTCCGAGTAGATACTCTTACTTTCTCTCGAACCATAGTAATATTATTTTATTTGATTGAATTATTTATTTCTCTTGTTTCTCTTGCAATTTCTTCACTGTTCATTTCTACATACGTCTTTTTTTCGGAGGTCTACAGCCATTATGTGGCATAGGGGTTACATCCCGTACAAAAGTTAATCGTATACCACTTCTACGAATAGCTCGTAATGCTGCGTCTCTTCCGGGACCGGGACCTTTTATCATGACTTCTGCTCGTTGCATACCTTGATCTACTACTGTACGAATAGCATTTGCTGCTGCAGTTTGAGCGGCAAGGGGTGTCTTTCTTCTCGGACCCTTGAATCCACAAGTACCGGCCGAGGACCAGGAAACCACCCGACCCCGTACATCTGTAACCGTGACAATGGTATTATGGAAACTTGCTTGAACATGAATAACTCCCTTTGGGAGTCTACGCGCACTCTTACGTGAACCAATACGTACATTCCTACGTGAACCAGTTCTCGGTATAGCTTTTGCCATATTGTATCATCTCATAAATATGAGTCAGAAATATATGGATATATCCATTTCATGTCAAAACAGATTCCTTATTTGTACATTGAGCCCTTTAGCGTGTCTGATTATCCTTGTCTTTGTTTATGTTTCGGGTTGGAACAAATTACTATAATGCGCCCCCGCCTACGGATTAGTCGACATTTTTCACAAATTTTACGAACGGAAGCTCTTATTTTCATATTTGTCATTCCTTATCTTAATTCTGACTCTATTTCTTGGTAGAAAATAAGTTTCTTGAAATTTTGCATCTCGAATCGTATTGAATAAAAACCAGCTAATCTTTTGAATCCTTGTTTTGGAAATCTTTTGAATCCTTGTTTTGGAGTCGATAAATTATACGTCCTCTGGTTGAATCATAACGACTTACTTCAATTTTGACTTTATCTCCTGGCAGTATCCGTATAAAACTACGTCGGATCTTTCCTGAAACATAACCTAGAATCAGATCTTCATTATCTAACCGAACCCGGAACATGCCATTGGGAAGCGATTCAGTAATTAAACCTTCGTGAATCCATTTTTGTTCTGTCATTCCAGGTAAAGCCCCCTTGAAGTATCAACTAATGGAGGAGAAACGATATTAGACAACTCACTCTCTTTCTTTTTTTTTTTAGAAATAGGAAGAGGTTTCGGATCCCATTTGGATATTAAAAGGATTACCATATATAACACAAAATTTCTCCGCCAATTCCTTCTAGTCGAGCCTCCCGGTCTGTCATTATACCTCGAGAAGTAGAAAGAATTACAATCCCCATCCCACCTAAAATTCTAGGAAGTCGTTGAGAGTTAGAATAGATTCGTAGACCGGGTCGACTGATCCGTTTTAAATTTAAAAAATTTCTATACGGTCTTTTCCTATTCCTTCTATGTCGCAGGGTTACAACCAAAAAATATTTGTTTTTTTCTCGATGTTTTCTGACGTTTTCGATAAAACCTTCTCGGAAAAGTATTTTAACAATATTTTCGGTAATATTAGTAGATGCTATACGAACAACTCTTTTTCTATCCATATCAGCATTTCGTATAGAGGTTATTATCTCAGCAATAGTGTCTCTACCCATGATGAACTAAAATTATTGGTGCCTCAAAATTGGATATAATCAACATGCTTTTCTTTTTTTATTGGTTTATGAATATGAATTTTTCAAGGTATATGCGTGAAACACAATCTACGAATTAATCTAGTTCTTAATCTATTTCTTTCAAATACCCCAAAGATATCACGATCTTATTTGATTTTATAATACCTCGGGAGCTAATGAAACTATTTTAGTAAAATGGAATTGTCTCAATTCCCGGGGGATTGCACCAAAAATTCGAGTTCCTTTTGGATTTCCTTGTTGATCAATCACAACTGCAGCATTGTCATCATATCGTATTATCATACCACTGTCACGTTTAAGTTCTTTACAGGTACGGACAATTACAGCTCTGACTACTTCTGATTTTTCTAGAGGCATATTTGGGACTGCTTCTTTGATCACAGCAACAATAACGTCACCAATATGAGCATAGCGACGATTACTAGCTCCTATGATTCGAATACACATCAATTCTCGAGCCCCGCTGTTATCCGCTACATTTAAATGGGTCTGAGGTTGAATCATATCAATTTTTGAGTCTATTCTTCCAATGCAAAGGATAAAGAAAATAAAAGAGATATTGTTTGTCCAAAAAAAGAAACCTGCGGTTTTGTTTCATCCCCAAGACTCATTTCTGTCGGTTCTACATTTTTATCCCGAAATAATAAATTGAGTTCGTATAGGCATTTTGGATGCTGCTATTAAAATAGCCCTTCTAGCTATTTTTTCGGTTACTCCACCCATTTCATATAGTATTCGCCCCGGTTTAACAACAGCTACCCAATATTCAGGGGATCCTTTCCCCGAACCCATACGTGTTTCAGCAGGTCTTACTGTAACTGGTTTGTCTGGAAATATACGGACCCATATTTTTCCACCACGGCGTGCATTTCGTGTCATTGCTCGTCGACCTGCTTCGATTTGTCTAGATGTGATCCAAGCAGGTTCAAGTGCCTGAAGAGCATATTTACCGAAAGAAATATGATTACCTCGATAAGATATTCCCTTCATTCTTCCTCTATGTTGTTTACGGAATCTAGTTCTTTTGGGGTTATAGTTGATGGTTGTTTCGGAATTCCATCTCTACTACAGAACTGGACGTGAGAGTTTCTTCTCATCCAGCTCCTCGCGAATAAAAGGATTCAAAATGGAATTTCAATTAATTTGAATAGATATTAGATATTTTTATATAAAATTTTATAATTAAATTATAAATAATAGTTTTTTTCTAACGTTCTAATAAATCTTTATTTTCTTTTGTCCTTTAGCCAAGTTTACCAATTCAAATTAAAAAAAAAAGAAAGTTTTCGCGGGCGAATATTTACTCTTGCAATCTCTATTTCAGTCGTAGTGCTTGTTCGTGACTTCTCAGAATAGATGAATTGATTTCCGCTTCATTTCGCCATCCCGACTAGTGAATCAGTAAGATTCATTTGTTGAATAAAATCTTTTGCAGTCACAGGTTCCATCGTTCCCACCGCTTCGTACTTAATGGTTAGGTCAGAATTCTACAACGGAGCTCATAATCCAATTTATTCTTGAGCCAACCTTCTTAGTCTTTATTGGCTCGAAGCTCGTGATTTTTTTCTTCTATAATCTATAAGAAGGATTCATTTAATATTTCATTATGGATGAATCAATTAGTATTGATGCTTTATTACACTGTCTTTTATGAGATGACTCAGAGACCTTACATATTGGAATTCTATATCATTGATATTCTTTTTCTCTCTTTCTCTCATCCTTCCATTTATCCACGCCGTTCTTCTCTATTTTGCTTTAAACTTAGAATTAAAGTTTATTCAAAAAAAATTTCAGTTGCTACATAGATATGACCGATTTGTCATATCTTGACTAGTTTTTTAGATCCAGATAATACGAAGTGATGAGTTGGTTTTCATACTACCGGGTTGGTCTTTTTTTAATCCTAACCCTAAAAAAAACCAACGAGTCACACACTAAGCATAGCAATTATATCAAAAGGTTAATCGAATTTTTATTCAATCCTATAGAATTAAGAATTAGTTGGATTGGCCAGAAAAAGAATGACCGAGTTTCTCTTTTTTTCTTCAATCAATCGATAGAAGGGAAAAACAATGAAAGTTTTCTTATTCCTCTTCCTTGTCTAGAAAAATCCAAATTTTGATGCCTAATACCCCATAGATAGTCCTAACTGTATAGGAACAATAATCAATTTTAGCTCGAATGGTTTGTAGGGGAACTCTACCCTCTCTGATCCATTCAACACGTGCAATTTCTTTTCCGTCGATACGCCCTGCAATTTGTACTTGAATTCCTTTTGTATCTGCTTGTTCAGTTAATTCAATAGCCTTTTTTATTGCTTTTCGAAATGAAACTCTATTCGTTAATTGTCCGGCTATAAATTCTGCAAGAATATTAGGGTTTCCGTAAGGTTTTGCAATTCGTGTGATAGCAATGTTAAGTTTTCGGTTCACATAATGAAATTCTTTTTGTAGATTCATCTGTAATTCTTCGATTCCTCGCGGTCTACTTTCGATTAATAACTTTGGGAATCCCATAAAGATTATGACCTGGATCAAATCGATTCTTTTTTGAATCTCTATACGGGCAATTCCCTCGGCGCCGGAGGATATTCTCATATTCTTTTGTACATAAGTTTTGATAAAATCGCGTATTTTTTGATCTTCTTGTAGACCCTCAGAATAATTTTTTGGTTGTGCAAACCAAAGGGAATAATGACTTTGAGTTGTACCAAGTCTGAAACCAAGTGGATTTATTTTTTGTCCCATACTACCCCACTACTATACACATCATCATATACCATAGTTGTTTTTTTCGATCTAGGGTTTTCAAACGAATATAGATCTTCATATTCATATTCATCTAAAGATACATCTTTCACTACAATAGTTATATGACAGGTACTTCTTTT